TGATATGTTTCCACAAATAATTGAAATTCAATTTCTTGATCTCTATCTTCAATTTTTGGAAACTTATAAAGTTCTTCTGCTAAGCCCTGATCAATGAACCTACAAAATCCTTCAAATTGTATCTGATTAAATCCAGGTATTGTAGACATTCCCCCATTTCCATCCCCAAGCATTTTTAATTTCCCATTTATTGAAAAAAAAAATCCCATTATTGGATCGTTTTTCATCCAATTATATGGATCGATCAGCACTGATGGAATTGCTATTCGGTTTACAGAATCACATAAAATTTTATCTAACTCCATATATGAATATATATGAATATGGAATGTCTGAAATACGTATGAACGGAGGAATAAAGTAAAGCGAATTTGGATTTTCTACTCAAATTGGAATTTGCAACAGATACAACTGGAAAAGAATTGAGAAATTCCACTTAACTTAGACTTATGGAATTTTCTATTTTATATAGAATAACAAAAAGGGATTCAATTTCTACTATTATTTATGATATTACATATTCCAATACAATTAGATACCAGTGAAATACATAATTCGTGATTTTATCTCTTCGATGAGATAAAAATCCAATAGTTAGAAACAATATAAAATTGTTTTTTTAACACTTAGCTTTTTTGCTTTTTTTTTCAGAGATATTTTTTTTTATTTTAATAGAGTTTGTTCAAGCGCAGAAGAAGGCTTTATTAAGCATACGCGGATAGAACTATAGCTACCTATATATGTCTTTCCTTGTATTGCGGGTCTATTCTGTACAGCGCATGGCGTGTTCTAGCAAAATATCGATTTTCTATAGGAATCATAAACAGATAAGATATCTGATTAGCGGTATACGTGTAATAATTTATGTTCTGGGGTTTACATATACTCATAATTGTTGTTATAATTGAAATGGATAAGGCTTTTTTTTTTATTGATTTTTTTTATTGAATTATTGAAAAGAATCAATACTGGATAGTTAGATATCCATTTTGATTTTCTTATATAATTATAATTCGGGAAATACAATTTTAGATTCAAATTCGAGAATCGTTCATGAATTTTCATTCAATAGTTAACGGTTCCAATTTGTCCTGAATTTTGGCTTTTGTCACTGAAAATTCACATTTAATTTTTCCTTTCAATAGAAAGGAGAAAGAATTCAGATAGTGCGTGTTTTGACATACTATAGAAAAGTAATCAAAGAGATGGATCCAATCCAAAAAAAGAAGGATTTATTTTAGTTTTAGGAAAGGGATTCAGATTAAGAAAAATGGGATTCAAGATACAATTGCAAAAAAAAGAAGTTTAGTAAGAAAAAAAAAAGAAGGGGGAGGATATTTTCTTCTATTTTTGATTTCTATTTTCTATTGCCTTGGCGACATGGCCGAGTGGTAAGGCGGGGGACTGCAAATCCTTTTTCCCCAGTTCAAATCCGGGTGTCGCCTGATCAACAAAAGAGGGGAAATACCTTATTCTGGTTTGCTGATAGATTGTCCCCAATAGAAACAGCGGAGGAAAAAGACTCGTGATATTTCCAAGAGCGCCGCTACTTATTTTGATTTTATTTGCCCTTAATCTTTATCTTTCCCGATTCTACTAGCACTCATATAAGAACTTCTTATAATTAATTGAATTAGATTTTTTGGATTGTTTTATCAATGGTATTGGACAAAATCTTTTTTTTTACTCTGCACCAGCGATAATAATATTATTATTAGTGACTATTATTATTAATAGTCACTATTATTAGTGAAAAATAATGGAAAAAAGTGAACAATACTAGCAAAATTCCTTCATATTCATAGAGATAGGGGACATAATTCACATGGATATAGTAAGTCTCGCTTGGGCTGCTTTGATGGTAGTCTTTACATTTTCCCTTTCACTCGTAGTATGGGGAAGAAGTGGACTCTAGGGATACTACTAATTGATCTAGGGATACTACTAATTGAGTTGAGAAATGCAACTCTATCAATTCTTTTATAGATCGTTCCGCAAAGACTTTTAAATTTAACTATTTTAAATTTTAAATTGAACAATTTATAGTGAAATATTGAAATTGAATTCAATAATTGAATTCAATTTCAAAATTCTATTCGATTCGATATGAATAATATTTGAATAATACCCTTTTAATCATAATCAAATAAATATTTTAATGATTCCAGTGTTCATACTTCAAAAGTAAAAAGAATACAAATGATAGGAAAGTTATTCCAACCGAATTCTTCCTAAATTCTTTATTATATTATGATAAACCGGCTCTTATCAGAGTTATATATGGATAATAAGGAACAGCGGGACCTTTTTTACTTTTTATTTGTTTGCCTTTTTCTGGTTCAAAGACAAAAGAAAGTAGTTCTTTTTTTAGTTATTTAAAAGTTATTAAATTAAGATTTTCTACGGGAAATAAAATAGACATACTGATTCTCTAAGGGGATACTCCGCATACTAAGATATTTTCTTGGAGAAGTCACATATTGCGTACTTAGTACTTAGTTTAGTATTTTTTTTATTATTTTCGTTTTATAAATTTATAAATTCGATTTATGCTATACTTTATTGACTTGACTCATTTCATATTATGATTCAAAGATTTCAAATTGGCGAGGTTTACTAATCCTTTTCTTTTCGTCGAAATCTGAAAAAAACTCCTTTCCTTGGATGATTTGTCAACTGTTCAATCAATGGAATGCTAAAAAAAGATTTCTTGATTTTCTTTTATTAATACATACCCCGACTATTCTTTTTTTTTCTTTTCATTGATTTGATTATTTCAATGGATTCCGGGATTCATATTGACAATAATAAGAAATCCAGGAATTAGAATCATAAGAGTAAGAGGCGCCTTTCAACTATTCCAGATTAATTATTAATTGGAACCAACACAAATCAAACATATGAAAAAAAGAAATCCAATTTGAACCTTATCTACATTCCATATAGATAATTAATATCTATTGTCTAGATATCTATCTATATATGAAGATGACATTCTAGATTGATCCATATTAAGCCCAGTACCACTTTATATTCTAGTATACTAGAATAACAAAAATAGATAGTATGGTAGTAAATATATTACTTTCTACCATACTATCGGGTCTCATAGAATCCTGCTGATTCTAGTTCGCTCATTTCAGCTAAAACACAAAATTGGAATTATTTTCATTTTATTTCGTTAATTCTTGATATTGATAAGAACTAAGAAGTCAAGTTTCATTCAAATTAATCACTTTGACTAACAGTTTTTACATATATTATAAGTAAAAAAGCAGTAGGAACTAGAATGAACAGTGCAGTAGCAATAAATGCGAGAATATTTACTTCCATAATGTCATCGTTTCGTTTTTCTTTACTTCACAATAATTCGGGATTTAATCCCATAAGAGATGATAAATCTTTCGCCTCTAAATTCAATGGGATGAATTCCATCTCGATGATATCAAATCAGATCAATATCATGAATAACAATATCTGAACTCTCAAATCGATTTATCGTCGAGAATTGAATAGTATAACATAGAAAGATCATTTATTCATACCAAATCCAAAAAAGTATTCCTGACCCAATCGAAAATTTTCTTACTTTGTTACTTTATTTATCATTCTTTTCCATTCTTTCTTTTCTATCTTTTCTATCTTTTCTATTCTTTTCTATAAAACTATCTCCTTCCTTATACAATCATCTGACTAAGTATCATCTAATCCTCTTTAAACTTACATAAGTTACAAACAAACAAAAAAAAGTGCGATAAAGATAAGTCCTAGTACAGTATAAAAAAAAAATCGAATATTCTACCAAATTTACTTTTTTATAGTTTGTTTTTTCTTCGGCATAAATCCTTAAAAAAGATTATCGATTTCCTCTCTCTATAAGAGAGGCAGGGTCCTTATTTGATTTTTCTTTTATTAATATACTCTTTACTTGATTGAATTAGGAATGGGATCCATATTCCATATAATATATCAAAACTTCAGTGTACAATTTGAATGAGATAGATTGTTTCAAATAATTGAGGTTACACAAAATCAGAGCCAAAAAAGAATAAAGAAGAGACTTTTCCGATTAAAAGGATTTTATCAAAAGAATTTAAGTCATTTTGTACCGTACAAATAAGAATTCCATTTGTGTATGTGCTACCGGGAAAGATAGGGTACTCGATTCGATTTCATTATACGGATCGGGAGGAATCGAAAAGGCAAAATTCAGTGAGGTAGCTCTTGGAATCCTGAAGATGATGCTACCAATAATTGTACTAATCCACATGTGTCTTTATCCATCTCTATCGATACTAGTTGAAGAAATGAAATGAAAATGACCCTATTTGTATTTGCTTTGATGAAAAACGAAAATAAAGAAAATAAATTATATAAAATAATATTAATATTAAGGATCCACTTTGGGAATGAAATTCTGCTATTTGTACCCCTTATTACAGATTATAGAAAATGAAGAGATGAATTGATGTATTTTTTTTTATTGGATTATTGGTTATTTGTCGGGACTGACGGGGCTCGAACCCGCAGCTTCCGCCTTGACAGGGCGGTGCTCTGACCAATTGAACTACAATCCCAGGGAAACGAAATACAGCATACATATTCTTCTGATTTCATTCAAACACTTTCTGTTTAGATTTTAAATTGGAATCGCCTCGTTGTAACAGAGTGCGAGTGGTAGGTAATATTGATATCCACACGCATATAGATTTTAGTGATAATGGCACGAATTACTAGTTATCTTTTCGTTATTTCAAATAAATCGTTATTTCAAATAAAAATCGCAAAATCAATTGATAATCAACCTTTCAATAAAAAAAAAAAGACTCTTTTTTCTTTCTACTTTTTTTCTTAGACTTTCTACTTACAAATCCTGATATGAATCTAGATCGTCAGAAAGATCATAATTTGTGGTAAAAAAAGAAAGCAAATCAAATAAATAACAAATAAATAAAAATAAATAACAAGTAGAGCAGAAATTTTTACTTCTTTTTTTTTTT